TCCTTAGTCTATATTCTATCAAACTCACATTTTGTGGCTGCTGCGCAGCTTCTTATTTACGTGGGGGCCATAAATGTTTTAATAATTTTTGCTGTTATGTTCATGAATGGTTCCGAATATTACAAAGATTTTCATCTTTGGACCGTTGGGGATGGGGTTACATCGGTGGTTTGTACAAGTATTTTTGTTTCACTAATTACTACTATTCTAGAGACGTCATGGTATGGGATTATTTGGACTACAAAATCAAACCAGATTATAGAACAAGATTTTTTAAGTAATAGTCAACAAATTGGGATTCATTTATCAACAGATTTTTTTATTCCATTTGAATTCATTTCAATAATTCTTTTAGTTGCGTTAATAGGTGCAATTGCTGTAGCTCGTCAATAAAAAATATTTCGAACTGGGAATACAAATAAAACTTTGTTCCAGGTTATCACATTAATTTCCTTTCCGTTTTTTTATTCATATAAAATAGAAATCCTTTAGTTCGATCTATTACCAATATATTCTTTTGTTCTGTATTTGTTCTATTCTAGTCAATCAAATAGGTTGAATTTTTGTTTATATTGAAATGAATCAAGATTGATAAGGAGTTTTTTAATGATACTCGAACATGTACTTGTTTTGAGTGCCTATTTATTTTCTGTTGGTCTTTATGGATTGATTACGAGTCGAAATATGGTTAGGGCCCTTATGTGTCTTGAACTTATTTTGAATGCAGTTAATATAAACTTTGTAACATTTTCTGATTTTTTTGATAGTCGTCAAGTAAAAGGATCCATTTTCTCCATTTTTGTTATAGCTATTGCAGCCGCTGAAGCAGCTATTGGGCTGGCTATTGTTTCATCAATTTTTCGTAATAGAAAATCAACTCGTATCAATCAATCTAATTTGTTGAATAAGTAGTATTAATCATATAAATTCTAATAGTATATTTAGAAAGATAAAGAAATTCAAATCAGCATGTCTGCTACGTGAGCTTTAATCATGTTTACACAAACATAAGAAATCAAAGTATTTTAGCCCTCTCTCATGAGCCACTACAGAAGTAGATTAAAATTTTTCTGATAACTCATTGATTCGTCTAGTATCTAAATATACCATTCAGTTCTAAGTTTACTATATCGAAAATTTATGACATTTCAAAATGTATAGATCCAATGTCACATTCAGTAAAGATTTATGATACATGTATAGGGTGCACTCAATGTGTCCGAGCCTGTCCCACCGACGTATTAGAAATGATACCCTGGGATGGATGTAAAGCTAAACAAATTGCTTCTGCTCCAAGAACAGAAGATTGTGTTGGTTGTAAGAGATGTGAATCCGCCTGTCCAACCGATTTCTTGAGTGTTCGGGTTTCTTTATGGCATGAAACAACTCGTAGTATGGGTCTAGCTTATTGATATGTTCCATAAAATTCTACTTGAATCCATTTGATTTTTTTATTGACCGTGCTCGAAAAATATATGTTATTTTGAGCACGGGTTTTTCTGGTCCAAGTGTATCTTGTCTTTACTACGAATTTTTTTCCTTGGTTAACAATAATTGTAGTTTTGCCAATATTAGCAGGCTCCGTCATTTTCTTTCTTCCCCATAGAGGAAATAGAGTCATTAGGTGGTATACTATATGTATATGTATTTTAGAACTTCTTCTAACGACTTATGCATTCTGTTATCAGTTTCAATTTGATGATCCATTAATCCAACTAGTCGAGGACTATAAATGGATCAAAATTTTTGATTTCCATTGGAGATTAGGAATAGATGGACTTTCTATAGGACCCATTTTACTAACGGGATTCATTACCACTGTAGCTACTTTAGCAGCTTGGCCGGTTACTCGAGATTCTCGATTATTCCATTTCCTTATGTTAGCAATGTACAGCGGGCAAATAGGATTATTTTCTTCTCGGGACCTTTTACTTTTTTTCATCATGTGGGAGTTAGAATTAATTCCGGTTTATATACTTTTAGCCATGTGGGGGGGAAAGAAACGTCTTTACTCGGCTACAAAATTTATTTTATATACGGCGGGAGGTTCCGTTTTTCTCTTAATGGGAGTTCTGGGTGTCGGTTTATATGGTTCTGCTGAACCGACATTAAATTTTGCAACATTAGTTAATCAGTCGTATCCTGCGGCTTTGGAAATAATATTCTATATTGGATTTTTTATTGCTTTTGCTGTCAAATTGCCGATTATACCCCTACATACATGGTTACCAGATACCCATGGAGAAGCACATTACAGTACTTGTATGCTTTTAGCCGGAATCTTATTAAAAATGGGAGCGTATGGATTGATTCGGATTAATATGGAATTATTATCCCACGCCCATTCTATATTTTCTCCGTGGTTAGTGATAGTAGGCACAATACAAATAATCTATGCAGCCTTAACATCTCTTGGCCAACGTAATTTAAAAAAAAGAATAGCCTATTCCTCTGTATCTCATATGGGTTTCATACTTATAGGAATTGGTTCTATAACCGA